GTGTACGTGTACGTGTGTGCGTATACCTGTACGTATGCGGGTGTTGGAGCTTGGATTAAAAGTTGTTTGTCCTAAGTTTTCTAATGCATAAAAAACACGCTAAAAATTTTTTAGAAAAACCGGGCCAGTTTTTTAGAAATGGCCCGGTACATTCTAGGTGTAAAAATGACCCTATTTTATGTCCGTCGAGCATTAAACGAAAGTCATCAATAATTGGGGGCACGGCTTCATTGCACCATATGGACGTATTCCTTTAAATTTTACTGGGAGGCCATGTGGATGGAGTACATCTAAAAATTAAAAAATTACCAAATGCCTGAAAGACCAGGGTGACTATGGTTAAGAGTTAAGTGTAATTAATCCATTTAGCCACAGGTATCCTGAAAGGCTACGGAGTAGGAATTAAGGATTGTATTGTTCATGACATTCACCACCACAGGTATTACAATCAAAGCGCATATTGTGTTCGATAAGCACCGTATTAAACGTAGCTCCTTGACATTCACACCATTTAGGTCTCATGAAGATCAAGGTGCAAGTTGTGTACGATTATGGGACGTAGGCAAGTAATGGACCTGAAACTGGACATGATTAGGGGACCTTCAGGGGTAGGTGTCAACCTAGTTGAATGACAGTATGGGTTGGTTGTCCTAGAGTTCATTAATATTATAGTATTATCTTAATTATATTATTGTACGATTATGCAGTAATGTATTTTATGATATGCTAGCGGAAAAGAGATGTATGTACTATTATACATAGTATGTATTATGTCTGATTAATAATTAAATTGTATTATATGATATGCTAGCGGAAAAGAGATGTATGTACTATTATACATAATATGTATACAGCAGAAGATAGTTTAAAGAGATAAAAATTTCGGTTTTGGGGACCGGAGATGGGGGGGGCCCCTCTTTTGAGGTGTGGCAGAGACAGGAGAGCCAAGGCTCCTCTGTTTGAGGTGTGGCAGAGACAGGAGAGCGGAGTTGCAAGGGCGGGGTCCCTTTTCCGGTTTACAAGGCCGGCGTGTTAGAAGAATAATATACTATTGCAACAGTGGGATAAAAGTTTATTTTCTATGGTAGCTGTTAGTGGTATTAGGATTAAGACGATTATAAAATAGCTTAATGATGCGATTTTTGCGAGTGTGGCAAATGGCTCATCGATTGGAAGGCCTCCTAATCAGGTGAGGAGGATGAGGTTAGAGATTAAGATTCAGAAAAGGATTTGGGATATTGGTCGAAAGGCATGGGTTTGTTGTTTTGAGGTATGTAGTGTTGGGATAAGTAGGAGGATTAGGATGGAGGCAAGAAGGGCGAGTACGCCTCCAAATTTATTTGGAATTGATCGTAAGATTGCGTAGGCAAATAGGAAGTATCATTCCGGTTTAATGTGTTTTGGGGTAGTTATGGGATTAGCGGGGATGAAGTTTTCTGGGTCTCCTAGTATGTTTGGTGTGAAAAGTACAATGGTTAAGAAAATTGTGATGGCAATGGTTATTCCGAAAAGGTCTTTGTATACATAATATGGGTGAAATATAATTTTATCTGTGTTAGAGTTTAGGCCTAATGGGTTGTTTGATCCTGTTTCATGTAATATAAATAAGTGAAGAATCGATAGGCCTGCGAGGATAAATGGTAGTGTGAAGTGTAGTGTAAAAAAGCGGGTAAGGGTTGGGTTGTCTACTGAAAATCCTCCTCACAGTCATTCTACTAGGGTTTGTCCTACGTATGGTGTTGTTGATAGGAGGCTTGTAATTACTGTGGCCCCTCAAAATGATATTTGACCTCATGGTAAAATGTAACCTATGAAGGCTGTTGCTATTAGTAGGAAGAGTAGTACGACTCCAATATTTCATGTCTCTTTGTGAAAATATGAGCCGTAATAGAGTCCTCGTCCAATATGTAAATAGATGCAGATGAAAAATATTGAGGCGCCGTTAGCGTGTATTGTTCGTAGTAGTCAGCCGTATTGGACGTCTCGACAAATATTGGCTACTGATGAGAAGGCTAGTGTGGTGTCCGCTGTATAGTGTATGGCTAGAAATAACCCTGTTAAGATTTGGATAATTAGTGTTAGGCCAAGTAATGAACCCAAATTTCATCAGGCGGATATATTTGAGGGTGTTGGTAGAATAATTAGTGAGTTGTTGATAATTTTTAGCAGGGGGTGTGATTTTCATATGTTGTGGGTCATGGTTTTTATAGTTGAATTACAACGACAGTTTTTCGTATTGTTAGTCTTGGGTTTGGCCAAGTAAAAACGATGTATATTTTCTTTGTTTTAGCTTTTTGTATTGTATTTGGTACTATTGGGGTAGCTTGTCATCCTTCTCCATTTTTTGGTGCTGTTGGTTTATTGTTTTGTGTGTTAGGGGGTTGTTTTTATTTGTTGTGTCTTGGGGTTAATTTTGTTGGGGTGGTTTTGCTTTTGGTATATTTGGGTGGAGTTCTTGTGGTGTATGCATATTCTATTGCATTGGCGAGCGATAAATATTCTGAGACTTGAGGATCTCGTCCTGTGAAGGGTTATGTTTTATCTTATGGTTTATTTGTGTTGTGTATGTTTTGTTTGGTTGGGGAATTTTATAATATTGGGGTTTACTTTGGTGTTGTAGAAGATATTGTTGGTGTGTCGTTATTATATTCTTGTGGGGGGGGTTTATTATTATTATGTGGGGTTGGTTTGTTATTGTGTTTATTTTCGGTTTTAGAGTTAGTTCGTGGACGGGTTCGTGGGGGGTTACGAATAGTTTAGGGCAGTTATTGTTGATAAAATAATAGTTGCGATGAAGGCCATTAAGTATGTTTTAATGTCTCCTTTTTGGGCTGCGGATGTTTTTTTTGCTGCTATAATTTGGTTTGTATAATTTAGGGTTGGTAGTATTTCTAGTCAGATTTGGTCTATTGTTTGTGTTGCAGTTTTTTGACTGGTTTTAAGTAGGGCGTTTGGGATGGTTCGGTGGATAATGTTGTTAAAGAATCCGAGTTGTGTTGAGAAGTTTATAGGGGTAAATTTTTTTGGTGTAGATAGGGTGGTAGTTTTGTTTATAATGTCATTTGCTGTGATTAGGCCAATAACGGTAACTAATAAGGCGGCTAGTTTAATGTGACTCGGTATTGTTATTGTTATTGTTTGTGTTTTTGTGTAAATAGTTTGAGTTAAAAGTAGGCCGGCGATTATACTCCCCGTGGTTAGTCGTAATAGGGGGTTTTTTATGTTGGCAGCGTCTTCATTTTGGTTTTGGATTGGTTGGAATCGGGGAGTTTTTATTTGGGTGAGGTACACTATTCGTAGTGTGTAGGTGGCGGTTAATATTGTAGCAATAAGGGTTATTGTAAGGGCTCAGGCATTTAGGTGTGAGTTGCATAGGGCTTCAATGATGGTGTCTTTAGAGTAAAAGCCCGATAGAAATGGGGTTCCTATTAGTGCTAGGTTTCCTATTGTTAGGCAGGATGATGTGGTTGGGAGAAGTTTTTGTAGTCCGCCTATTTTGCGAATGTCTTGATTATTAAGAGAGTGGATTACTGTTCCTGAGCAAAGGAAGAGAAGAGCTTTGAAAAAGGCATGAGTGCAGATATGAAAGAAGGCTAGTTCTGGGAGTCCTAGTCCAATTGCTACAACTATGAGGCCTAGTTGACTGGATGTTGAGAAGGCAATGATTTTTTTGATATCATTTTGTGTGGTGGCGCAGATGGCGCTAAATAGTGTGGAGATGGCTCCAAGGCATAGTGTTAGGGTCAGCATGTTTGGTGTTGAGTTAATTATCGGGTTTGTTCGAATTAATAAGAATACCCCTGCAACAACTATTGTGCTTGAGTGTAGTAGTGCAGATACTGGGGTTGGTCCTTCTATTGCAGCTGGTAGTCATGGGTGTAGTCCAAATTGGGCGGATTTTCCTGTTGCGGCGAGTAGTAGGCCGAGGGCGAGGATGAGGCTGGGCTCTTTTAGTTCTGAGAAGGTGAGTTGGATGTCTCATGTTGTTATTGTGATGGCTAATCATGCAGTTGCTAGGATTAGTCCGATGTCTCCGATTCGGTTGTAGAGGACGGCTTGTAAGGCTGATGTGTTGGCCTCGTGTCGGGAGAATCATCAGTTGATTAGGAAGAATGATATAATGCCAACGCCTTCTCAGCCAATGAGAAATTGAAATATGTTGTTTGCTGTAATTAGGAGAATCATCGAGAATAAGAAAATTATTAAAAATTTAAAAAAGCGGTTAATATGGGGATCTGCGCTTATATATCAGGATGAAAATTCAATGATTGATCAGGATACAAATAAGGCAATTGGGGTAAAGATTAGGGTATATTTGTCTATGGCTAAATTAATTTTAATGTCTATGGTTGTAGTAAATCATCAATCCATGGTAATTATAATTTCTTGCTGTGTGTTGATGAAGTGTAGGAGGGGAATTATGCTGAATGTTAGGGCTAGTTTAATGAGAAGTATTCAATTTGTTTTATATGGTGAGGGTAGCACGGGGTATGCCAGTAGAATTAATATTAGGATATAAAATACTGGGGTTAGTTGTTGCATAAGTACTTTTACTTGGAGTTGCACCAAGAGTGGTGGCTCCTAAGGCCAATGGATTGCTTTTTTCCTTTAAAAGTAAGAGTGCTAGGGTGTTATGTCTAGGTACTAACATTAGCAGTGTATGTGTCTTCACTCTTGGTTTGCAAGAATATTTTCTATCTCTAGGTTCACAGTCTAGTGTCTTGTTTAAACTATACAAACGGTTAGAATAACAGGTTTGGTTTTATAATAATTAGAATTAGTGGTACTATGTGTAATGCTAGTAGAAGGTGTTCTCGAGTTTCTATGGGAGGTAATGATAATCCGTGTGGGAGTTTTCCATGTTGTGTGGATAGAAGTATATACAGGGTGTATGCTGCAGTAAGGGTGGTTCCGGTAGCAGTAATAATAATTGTTAGTGGGCATCAATTTATGAGAGTAGTTAAAATTAAGAGTTCTCCCATAAAGTTAATTGTTGGTGGGAGGGCTATGTTTGTTAGGCTTGCAATAATTCATCATGTGGTCATAAGGGGAAAAATAATTTGTGCTCCTTGCAGTAGAAGTAGTGCTCGGCTGTGTGTGCGTTCATAATTTATGTTGGCTAGGCAGAATAGTGCTGAGGAAGTGAGTCCGTGGGCAATTATTAGAAGTATGGCGCCGGAGAGTCCTCAGTGTGTTTGAATTAGTGTGGCTGAGATCACCAGACCCATGTGGCCAACTGAGGAGTATGCGATTAGGGCTTTTAAGTCTGGTTGTCGAAGTCCAATTAGGCTTGTTATAATAATTCCTCATAGTGCAAGTATTATGAACGGGTAAATTAGGATTGTGTTTGGTGGCGGGCAGATAGGGAGGACTCGAATAATACCATACCCCCCTAACTTTAGTAAAATAGCGGCAAGGATTATTGAACCGGGGATGGGGGCTTCTACGTGGGCTTTTGGAAGTCATAGATGGACTCCGTATAGTGGCATTTTTACCATAAATGCTAATATAATGGCTAATCAGATTATACTTTGGGTTCATGTTTGGTGGTAATCGGGTGTTATTGCTATAAGGGGTATAGATGTGTGATTTATTGTTGTTGATAGTCGTAAAATAGCAATTAGTATAGGAATTGAGCCGGCTAGAGTATAAAATAGGAAGTAAATTCCAGCTGTCAGGCGTTGAATTTGGTGGCCCCATCGTGTGATTAGGATAAGTGTTGGGATCAAGGTTGTTTCAAATAAAACATAAAATATTAGTAGGTCGGTGGTTGAAAATGTAATGATCAGGGTAGTTTGGAGAAAGGCCAGGTTTGCAAGAAATGTTCGTTTTCGTGATGTTGGTTCTGTTTTCATAAAGTTTTGGCTTGCTAGGGTTATTAGTGGTAGTATTCAGCATGTTAGTACGAGCAGGGGGGAGGAAATATTGTCTGTTCCTAGTTGTTGTGTTATGTTGGTGTATGGTAGTGTTGATGATACTAATAGTTTTAGGCTAGTAGTTGCGATTATTAAGGAATATGTAGTAAAAGTTAAAAATAGAAGGTTTGGTGTAATAAGGACAGAGGTTGGAATTAATAGTAGTGTTGGGATCAAGATTTTTAGCATTGCAGTAGGTTGAAGGTTTTTAGATGATCTGAGCCGTGGGTCCGGGCTGTGGCAATTATTAATGCTAATCCAGTGCTAGCTTCGCAGGCTGCAAAGGTTAATAAAATAATTGGGGTAGTTATTAATATTGTTGATAGAAGATTTATTGAGAGTGTAGATAGTAAGAGGAATAGGCTAAGTGTTATGTTTTCGATACATAGTAGTGCGGAGATAAGATGTGTTCGGTAGATCGCTAGGCCTAGGAGGCTTAGCGTAAAGGAAGCACTAATTATGAAAAAGGTAATAGTCATTGTAGCAGGCTTCAGTGGTTGAAATTTAATGAGTCGAAATCATTTGTTTTGTATTTAAACTAGTCCTGCAGGGTTATTCTGCTCATTCGAGCCCTCCTTGTGCTCATTCATAGATGAAGCCTAGAAGGAGGATGATGATAATTAGAAGGGTTCATGCTAAGGTTGTTGTTGGTGTTGGGTTGTTTATGGCTCAGGGGAGGGGGAGGAGGAGGGCAATCTCTAAATCAAACAGGAGAAATATAATTGCGATAAGGAAAAATTGAAGTGAAAGTGGGACGTGTGCTGTTCCTAGTGGATCAAATCCGCATTCATATGGGGATAGTTTTTCTGTATCTTGGGTGGTGGTGGGGAGTCAGAGGTTTAGGAGGATTAATAATGATGAGATTGATAGTATGGTAAATATGATGATAATCATTTACTTTTCCTTGGTCATACAAGATTTAATGATTGGAAGTCATTTGTAATAAATATACTAGAAAAGTATGAGCCTCATCAATAAATAGAAATATATAGGAAAAGTCAAACTACGTCTACGAAATGCCAGTATCAGGCGGCGGCCTCGAAGCCAAAGTGATGTTGTGTTGTGAAGTGGTAGTTAATTTGTCGTAGGAGGCAGACAAGAAGAAATGAAGAGCCAATAATTACATGGAGTCCGTGGAAACCCGTGGCCACAAAAAATGTTGTTCCGTAGACACTATCGGCGATAGTAAAGGGGGCTTCATAATATTCTATTGCTTGAAGGAGGGTAAAATAGAGGCCTAAGATAATTGTTAGGGTGAGTGCCTGGGTGGCTTCTTTGTGTTTTCCAGATATGATGGCGTGATGTGCTCATGTAACTGTAATACCGGAGGCTAATAAGACAGCTGTGTTGAGGAGCGGGACTTCTATGGGATTTAGTGGAAAGATTCCGCTTGGTGGTCATTGTCCGCCCAGTTCTGGGGTTGGTGCGAGACTCGAGTGATAGAATGCTCAAAAGAAGCCGATAAAAAAGAAGACCTCTGAGGTAATAAATAAAATTATTCCATATCGGAGGCCTTTTTGTACAGTTGGGGTGTGGTGTCCTTGATAAGTGCTTTCTCGTACAATATCGCGTCACCATTGAATTATTGTTAAGAATAGGAGAATTAGGCCAATTTGTAATAAAATAAGTTTATTATGGTGAAACCATATTACTAGGCCACCGGTGAGGGCGAAAGCGGCAGTGGCGCCAGTTACAGGCCACGGACTTGGGTTAACTATGTGGTATGAGTGGGCTTGGTGTGTCATATGTATTTTCTTCTAAATATAGGGAGAGAAGGAGGGTGAAAACGTACGCTTGAATTATGGCAACTGCAATTTCTAGGGCGGTTAATAAGAATAAGAGTGTTAGGGTTAGAGTTGCAATTGGTAGTATAGTTTGTATAAGTACCATGGTTGCTGTTGAGATTAGGTGAATTAATAGGTGTCCTGCTGTGAGGTTTGCTGTAAGTCGTACGGCTAGAGCAATAGGTCGAATGAAGAGGCTAATAGTCTCAATAATAATTAGTGCTGGGACAAGTAGTCCGGGTGCTCCTTCTGGTAGTAGGTGAGCGAGGGCGGTATTTGGGTTTGTTTTTAATCCTTTTAGAACAGTGGCTAGTCAGAGGGGGAAGGCTAGTGCAATATTTATTGATAGTTGTGTTGTTGGGGTGAATGTATAGGGGAACAAGCCTATTGTGTTGAGAATAATTAGTATTAATAGAAGACTTATTAGGATATTTGTTCATGTTTGGGCTGTAAGATTGAGGGGGGTTAGGATTTGTTTGGCTGCAGCTTTTATTAATCATTGAAATAGCAGGTGCGGTCGGCTGGGTATAAGGCGTTTGGTTGAAGGCAGTATTAGCATGGGAATAAAAATTGCTGGAATGATGATTGGAATTCCTGCTAAATGTTGAATTGAAAATTGATCGAATAGGGTTATGGTCATTGTCAGTGAGCTGGATTTTTGTTTTGGGTTTGGTGTGTTGTTGGTATGTTGGGTTGTTGAAATTTAACGGTTTTTGTGTTGTACAGCATTAGGGCGAGTCAGACTACTAAGAAAACAATAAATCAGGGTGCGGGATTTAGTTGTGGCATGTGGTCACTAAGGGAGCGGTTGTCTCCATCTCCAGCTTAAAAGGCTGGTGCTATATAAGCTTCTTAGTGTAGAGCTCTTCTAGTCAGTTTTCAAATGTTTTTAGTGGAACAGATTCAACAACGATTGGCATGAAGCTGTGATTTGCCCCGCAGATTTCTGAACATTGTCCGTAGAACACACCAGGTCGCGATGTCATTAGGGTTGTTTGATTTAGTCGTCCTGGAATGGCGTCTATTTTTACTCCGAGGGATGGGACCGCTCACGAGTGAAGGACGTCTTCTGCTGTAACTAGAATTCGTGCTTGTGTTTGCATTGGAATAAGTATACGTGAGTCGACGTCTAGTAATCGGAAGCTTCCTGGATCTAGATTTTCGGTTGGCACTATGTAGGAGTCAAATGAGGCAGTGTTATAATCAGTATACTCATATGTTCAGTATCATTGGTGTCCGATAGCTTTAATTGTGAGGCTGGGGTCGTTGACTTCATCTGTGAGATAAAGAATTCGTAATGAGGGGAGGGCAATAGTAATTAAGATTAGGGCCGGTAAGATTGTTCAGATAATTTCTATGATCTGTGCATCTATGGTAGCTGTGTGTGTTAATTTAGCGGAGACGGTAGAAGTAATAATATAAAGTACTAGGGCACTAATTAGAAAAACGATTATTAGGGCATGGTCGTGGAAGTTTAATAGTTCTTCTATAATGGGGGATGATGCGTTTTGAAGGCCTAATTGGGCTGGGTGTGACATGGTAAGATTCACAGGGTGTTACTGTAATTTAGCGTTGACATTGCTACGTAATGTTTTTACTAGAATCTTAAAAGAGAAGTATTATTGGTTGTATGGCTGTCTTGAAATCAGTTGGTGGGGGTTCGAGTCCTCCCTCTTTTGGTTGTAACAAACACAGGTTCTTCGTATGTGTGGCTTGGTGGTGGGGATCCGTTAAGTCATTCAATATTGGTTGTGGTTATGGGTGAATTAATAACCAGTCGTTTTGCAGAAAAGGCCTCTCAAATTATAAATACTATTATTATTACAGCAATAAATGAGATTATTGATCCAATAGAGGATATTGTGTTTCAGATTGTATAAGCATCTGGGTAATCTGAATATCGACGGGGTATTCCGGCCAGACCCAGGAAGTGTTGTGGGAAGAATGTCATGTTAACTCCTGCAAACATTGTCAAGAAATGAATTTTTGCCCATGTTTCGTGTAGTGTGTAGCCTGTGAATAGGGGGAATCAGTGAACTAGTCCTGCTATAATTGCGAATACGGCGCCTATCGATAATACGTAGTGGAAGTGTGCTACCACATAATAGGTGTCATGTAAAATGATGTCCAGGGATGAGTTTGCTAGAATGATGCCTGTTAGCCCGCCCACTGTAAATAGAAAAATAAAGCCAAGGGCCCACAATATTGCCGGGTGTCATTGAATTTGTCCGCCGTGTAGGGTTGCCAGTCAGCTGAATACTTTTACTCCTGTTGGGATTGCAATAATTATTGTAGCTGAGGTAAAATAAGCTCGAGTGTCAACGTCTATTCCAACGGTAAATATGTGATGTGCTCATACGATAAAGCCTAGAAATCCGATAGATATTATTGCTCATACTATGCCTATATATCCAAATGGTTCCTTTTTTCCCGCATAATATGCTACTACGTGGGAAATTATTCCGAACCCTGGGAGAATTAGGATATACACTTCTGGGTGACCAAAGAATCAAAATAGGTGTTGATAAAGAACTGGGTCTCCTCCTCCAGCTGGGTCAAAAAAGGAGGTGTTGAGGTTACGATCTGTTAAAAGTATTGTAATTCCTGCAGCGAGAACAGGAAGTGATAGAAGTAGTAATACTGCTGTGATTATTACAGATCAAACAAACAATGGGGTTTGGTATTGGGTTATAGCTGGGGGTTTTATGTTAATACATGTTGTGATAAAATTAATGGCACCTAGGATGGATGATACTCCGGCCAAGTGTAGCGAAAAAATTGTTAGGTCAACAGAAGCCCCGGCATGTGCCAAGTTTCCGGCTAGTGGGGGGTATACAGTTCATCCGGTTCCTGCACCAGATTCAACAATTGATGATGTCAACAAGAGAAGAAATGAGGGGGGAAGTAGTCAGAAGCTTATGTTATTTATTCGTGGGAAAGCCATATCTGGGGCTCCAATTATAAGTGGCACAAGTCAGTTTCCGAACCCCCCAATCATAACTGGTATTACTATAAAAAAAATTATAACAAAGGCGTGTGCTGTTACGATTACATTATACACTTGATCATCTCCGAGTAGGGAGCCCGGCTGGCTTAGTTCTGTTCGAATTAGGAGGCTCAGGGCTGTGCCGACTATTCCGGCTCAGGCACCAAAAATTAGGTACAGGGTGCCGATGTCTTTATGGTTTGTAGAAAAAAATCAACGAGTAATGGCCATGGGTAAGGTAGCAAAGTTATTGCGGCAGGTTGTAGCCCTGACGACGGGGTCATCCCCTCTTATCAAGTCCCGTACGAATCGAACTGCAAATTCGGGCAAGCACCTGTGAAGTGCCGGGGCTTTCCCGTCGTAAGAGCGACGGGAAAGTGGATAAAAGCCCGCTGGTTTGGGTTTTTAGCTGTTAATTAAATTTTCGTGGGATCGAGGCCCGCTTATCCAGGGAGGCTTTAGCTTAATTAAAGTGTCTGAGTTGCATTCAGGAGATGTGTTTAAATGACGCAAGTCTTAGGCAGAAATAGTGAGTAGTTCACAGTTTGGGCTTTGAAGGCCCATGGTTTATAATTTAGCCTATATTTCTTATGGGTTTATTAGTGGGAGAATTGGTAGTAATATGAGTGCTGTTGGGGTGGTTAGTGTTATTGTTAGTATGGTTAGTGTAATTTTTGCTTGGAGTCGTCATTTTTGTGTTGTGTTTGTTGTGTTTGGGAAAACTATTATGGTTGTTGAATAAAGTAGTCGTAAGTAAAAAAATAAGCTTAAGAGTGTTGCTATTGCGGTAAGTGTTGCTAATGTAGTCATATTTTCTAATAGTAGTGTTTCTAGAATGAGTCATTTTGGTATGAATCCTGTTATTGGTGGGAGGCCCCCTAGAGATGTTAGTGTTAGTATTATAATAATTGTTAGTGGGGGGGATAGGGTTCATGTTGTTCCAATTGTTTTAATTGTTTTGGTTTTTTGGGGGATGAGGGTTATAAATATTGTGGTGGTTATAATAATGTATAGGATTAGGGTGAGTGTTGTGAGTTTTGGTGTTTGTTGTAAAATGATAATTATTCATCCTATGTTTGCGATTGATGAGTAGGCTATGATTTTTCGTAGTTGTGTTTGATTTAATCCCCCCCATCCCCCAATAATAATGGATAGTGTTGCTATTAATATTAATATAAATTTTGAATGGCTGTTGGATGTTATTAGGATTAGGCTTATTGGGGCTAGTTTTTGTCAGGTTGCGATGATTAGAGCTATGTTCAGGGTTGTTCCTTGTATTACTTCTGGCAGTCATAGGTGTATTGGGGCTAGGCCAATTTTTATACAAAGGGCAATAGTTAGTAAGGTGCAGGATATTGGGTTCGTAAGTTGTGTAATATCTCATGTTCCAAGGTATCATGCATTGGTTGAGCTTGCAAATAATATTAATAGCGATGCTCCTGTTTGTGCTAGAAAATATTTAATTGTAGCTTCTGTTGCTCGTGGGTGGTGGGTTTTTGAGATTAGTGGTACGATGGCTATTATGTTGATTTCTAATCCTATTCAAGCTAGCAGTCAGTGATTGCTGTTTATTGTAATTAGGGTTCCTGTAATTATTGATAAAATTAAGATTGTGTTGATTAGGGGGGACATTTAGCAGAGGTTGGTCTATCCAACATTTTCGGGGTATGGGCCCGAGAGCTTGATTAGCTGACTGTGCTAGGAAATAGTATAGTGGGAGTACGGAGAGTTTTGGTCTCTTTGGTGTGGGTTCGAGTCCCATTTTTCTAGGAAATGAGGGTTTAGTGTCCCTGTATATTACTCTATCAAAGTAACCCTTAAATTCTCGGGCACATTTCCTTAGTTTGGTGGTAGACCTGATAGGGAGATTGGGAATGAGGTATGTCATAAACATAATGCTAGGGTGATAGGCAGGAATTGTTTTCATAGTAGATGTATTAACTGGTCATATCGGAATCGTGGGTATGATGCGCGTGCTCATAAAAATATTAGTGTTAGTAGGGTTGTTTTTGTTAACAGGTTGATGGTAAATATTTCTGGTTGTATTGGTCCTGGGTTTAGGAATAGCAGAGTGGTTAGTGTATTTATGGCCAGAATATTTGAATATTCGGCGAGGAAAAATAATGCAAATTGTCCTGCTGCATATTCTACGTTGAAGCCAGATACGAGTTCTGACTCTCCCTCTGTTAGGTCAAATGGTGCGCGATTTGTTTCGGCTAGAGTTGAAATAAACCATATTATTATTAGGGGTCAGGTGTATAGGGCTGTTCAGATGTGTTCTTGTGTTGTAATTAATGTCTGTATTGTAAAGTTTCCTGCTGTGAGGATTGTGGAAAGTAAGATAATGGCTAGTGTGACTTCGTAAGAAATAGTTTGAGCAATGGCTCGTATGGCTCCTAATATGGCGTATTTTGAGTTTGAGGCTCAGCCCGATCAGAGAATTGTGTAGACTGCTATGCTTGAAAGTGCTAGAATAAATAATATAGCGAAGTTTAGGTTGGCTATTGGGGTTGGCATTGGTAGTGGGGTTCATAGTATTAGTGCTAGGGTTAGGGCGATTGTTGGGGATAAAATAAATAGTATGGGGGAGGAGGTTAGTGGGCGGGTTGGTTCTTTTGTAAATAGTTTTAGAGCATCCGCGATTGGTTGAAGTGTTCCCATTGGGCCAACAATATTTGGGCCTTTTCGGAGTTGTACATATCCTAGTATTTTTCGTTCAAGTAGTGTCAGGAATGCTACTGCTAGAATGATGGGGAGAATATATAAGGTAAGTGTGATGGCGGTTGTAATTGTTGGAGAGAAGGGTTGAACTTCTGTATAAAGGGCTTAGGCCTTTTGCATTATCCTGTCTCTGCCACTCCAATAAGGCCCTTGTGTTGGGCTGTGTGTTTTAGCCTATTTAAAGTTTTAGGTGTGTCAGCTTATTGTTGGCAAGTGTGTTTTAAGCATTGACTTGGTTTTTTCGGTCCTTTCGTACTAGAAAAAACTTTGCACAGATAGAAACCGACCTGGATTACTCCGGTCTTAACTCAGATCACGTAGGGCATTAATTGTTGAACAAACAAACCTTTAACAGCTGCTGCACTGTTTGGGGGCCCTGATCCAACATCGAGGTCGTAAGCCCCGCTCGTCGATTTGGACTCTAAGAGGGGATGGCGCTGTTATCCCTGGGGTAGCTTGTTTCTTTTATCAGTAATACTGGGTCGGTGTAAGTTAAAAGGTCGGTGTGTGGACCTGGTTTTTAGTTAAAGTGGTGTTACTTTAATTGGAAGTTTTATTTTATTCCAAAGTTGCCCCAACTAAAAGTGGTTGTATTATGTTGTTAATTAGCACTTAGAAGTTCCACAGGGTCTTTTCGTCTTGTGTTATTATTCCAGCTTTTGTACTGGGAGATCAGTTTCATTGATTGATTATAAGAGACAGGGAAGTCCTCATAGGGCCATTCATACTAGTCATTATTTAGATGACAAGTGATTATGCTACCTTTGCACGGTATAAGATCCCGCGGCCGTTGAAAGAATCACTGGGCAGGCATCACCTTTAATACTTGTTGGGCTAAAGGCTATGTTTTTGGTAAACAGTTGGGACTTTTAGTTTGCCGAGTTCCTTTTATAACTTTTAATCTTTCTTTATGCACTCCTGAGTTGGACTAACAGTGTTGGTAGATATGTTTTTCTTGTGTTTAATTTAGTTCAATATATTATGTCTGTTAATGTTTTCTTGTGCGGGAGAGAAATTTTCTTATTACTAGTTTTAACATGGGTACTTCTATAAGAATAGATTTATCCAGTAATTAAATAGGAGTTATTAATATGTTGTGGTATTTGGGGTGTTGTTGCTGTAACGCATTTTGTTTTTGTTGGCTGCTTAAAGGCCTACGGGTAAGTATAACTGGTGTGGTTAATCTCTAATTGGGGTTGTTTCCTTTATCAATGAGGCTGTGCCCTCATTGATTATCTTTTAGGTTAATTATGGTCAAGTAGTTGATGTAGTAAACCTAAAATTGAACTAAGGTTCATTTGGTTGGATAACCAGCTATCGTCAAGTTCGTTAGGCTTTTCACTTCTACCTCTAACTCATCCCACACTTTTGCTACAGTGACGGGTTGACTCTTATAAGTTGGTTAGAGGTAGCTCACTTGATTTCGGGGTAATGGGCTGTGCGCAAGTACGTTTTGCCCATTGTTGACTTGTTAAACCATGATGCAAGAGGTATGGGGTTTAATCTCTGCTTTTTTTGTTTTAATTTTTAATTTTTCTTTCTTGTTTCCCTTGCGGTACTGCTGTGCGCCAAGTTGAGGTTCTATCTCTTATACTACTCTTGTCAAATGTTTTGGTTTAGTTGATGATTGGTGGGTTTGTGGTGGTGATTGGGCATTGGTTGGAGGGTCAAAAAGGTTGTGTTAACAACGGCTTCTGGTTGTAAGCCAGATGCTTTGTGGTGTAAGCTACTCTTTGGTATTCCAAGCGCACTTTCCAGTACGCTTACCTTGTTACGACTTGCCTCATCTTGTTTTGTTTTATCTTATTATAAATGGTTGTTGTAGTAAGTTGAGGAGGGTGACGGGCGGTGTGTACATGTCCCAGGGCTAGTTTTAGTCAAACACTCTGGTTTAGCTTACTTCTAAATCCACCTTTGTGTATTTTATTTCAGAATACTTTCCGTGTTGTCTATTGTAGAAAATGTAGCCCATTTTCTCCTCTCCATAAGCTACACCTTGACCTGATTTTTTAGTTGGTGGACTATTGGGCTTACTGTTAATCTTTCAAAAGGTAAGCGGGAGGACGGCGGTATATAGGCTGAATAATTTCAAGGAGAGGTCGGGTTGATCGGGGATTATCGATTATGGAACAGGCTCCTCTAGGTAGAAGTGGGACACCGTCAAGTCTTTTAAATTTTAGGCTCTCGCCCGTAATCTTCTGGCGGACAAATTGTTAGTGGTTTGTCGTGGTTAACTTCTAAGCATAGTAGGGTATCTAATCCTAGTTTGTATCTTAGGGGTCGTGGGTCTTAATGCCTGTTGATTATAGTTTAGGGCTTCTGGCGTTTCATATTTTACCATATAAACATTATTTGGCTATAATTTTTTAGGTATATAAAGTGGCCACTCTTTACGCCGTTGATTTATTGCTTTTAGCCTGGTTCGTATAACCGCGGTAGCTGGCACGAAATTTACCGGCGTTGTGATAATCATAGCTGGGTCGGGTTTTCACTCATTGCCCAATGTTAATTACTGCTGGGGGCCGTGTGGGTGTGGCATGTAGTTGCTTAGCGTCGTGGGCTGCGGTGGCGTGCCTGATGCTATTACTCACAGGTTTGTGGAGGCTTGCATGTATAATCTTGCTTATAAGCAATAATAAGTTTAAGACTAAGACTTTTGTTTTTGGGACACAGTGTCCATTTCGGCATTTTCAGTGCCGTGCTTTGAGGTATTTAAGCTACAATAACACTATGGGGTAAAGTTTGTCGGCTTTGTCCGGACTGATGGAAAAAAATAATATTAAATTATTTCTGTCCGTCAAATAAATTTGTCGGCTTTGTCCGGACTGATGGAAAAAAATAATATTAAATTATTTCTGTCCGTCAAATAAATTTGTCGGCTTTGTCCGGACTGATGGAAAAAAATAATATTAAATTATTTCTGTCCGTCAAATAAATTTGTCGGCTTTGTCTGGACCGATTGGGGTGGGTAAAATTGGAAATACCTCCATAACTGGCTTAGCATTCCATGTTTTTGGGGTTTGGCATGATTATAGTGCTAAGTCTCTAGTTATGGGGGGAGGGGGGGTTTGGCTAAAAAAAAATGTCATTATGCGTGCGTGTGTGCGCGGGATGGGACCTGTACGTGTACGTGTAC